AAAATAAACGATTTGACAAGGCTGTCAGAAATGAGATGTCACAATATTTTTTTGACATATGTCAAAGTGATGGAAAAGAAAGAATCTCTTTTACATATCCTCCGAGTTTATCCATTTTTTTGGAAATGATAAAAAAAAGGATATCCCCGCCTACAATCGAAAAATTTTCATTTAATGAACTATATAACCCTTGGGTTTCTACCAACAACCAAAAAGAGAAAAATTTTAACAACGAGTTTCGAAATCGAATTAAAGCTTTAGACAAAGAAAATATTTATTTGAATATACTCGAAACACAGACTCGATTGTGTAATGACCATTCTAGAAAAGAATACTTATCAAAAAGGTATGATCCTTTCCTAAACGGATCATATCGTAAAACAATCTACAAAAGCCCTTCGCCCTCAACCCTAAAAAAAACTTTGATAGAAAATTTCCTAGATCCGTTTGGGATAAATCGGATTCACGGTATACTTCTCCCGGATACTGATTACCAAGAATTTTACCAAAAAATAAATAGATTTGAGATAAAATCATTATCAACAGAAATTGTTCATTTTTTAACTTTCATCAGTAAATTTGTTAAAGAATCGGGATCTACGAATCTAAATCCGAGTAGCCTTTATTTATTTTCAGAAGGAAAAATGGATTCTCAAAAAGAAACAAAATATTTTAACTATTTATTAAATTTAAATAAAATTGTAACTAATGCTAATGGTCAAAAAATTAATAGAAAATCGATTAGAATAAAAGAAATCAATAAAAAAGTCCCCCGATGGTCATACAAATTAATCACCGATTTAGAACAACAATCAAGAAAATATAAAGAAGACATACCAATAGGTCATCAAATTCGTTCAAGAAGGGGCAAGCGTGTAGTCATTTTGACTGCTACAAAAGGTACTCCTAAGACTACGAATAGTAAAATGTCCGATATAAAAACCGACGTGACTTTAATGCGCTATTCACAACAATCAGACTTTCGGCGCGGTATAATCAAAGGTTCTATGCGGGCTCAAAGGCGTAAAGTGGTTATTTTCGAATTATTTCAAGCAAATGCGAAGTCCCCCCTTTTTTTGGAGAGACGACAAAAATCCCCTCCCTTTTATTTTAATATTTCCGGGTTGATTAAACTAATTTTTAAAAATGGGTTGGATAAAGGGGAAGCATTCAAAACTGGAGAGTATACAAAAGAACAAACAAAAAGAGAAGAAAAACAAGAAACCAACAAAAGAAAGGAAAAAGCACGAATAAAAATCGCAGAGGATTGGAATCGTATTCCATTTGCGCAAGGAATAAGAGGTTGCGTGTTAATAACTCAATCTATTTTTAGAAAATATATTCTATTACCTTCATTGATAATTGCCAAAAATGTTGGACGTATATTCCTATTGCAACGTCCTGAATGGGCTGAGGATTTCCAAGAATGGAATAAAGAGATCTATATTAAATGCACCTATAATGGTATTCCATTATCCGAAACCGAATTTCCAAAAAATTGGTTGACAGAAGGTATTCAAATAAAAATCGTATTTCCTTTCTGTCTGAAACCTTGGCACAAATCGAAACTACAATCCTCTCAGAAAGATCTAATGAAAAAGACAAAAGAAAAAGGTGATTCTTGTTTTTTAACAGTTTGGGGAATGGAAACGGAACTCCCCTTTTGTTCACCCCGAAAAAAACCTTCCTTTTTTAAACCCATTTTAAAGGAATTCGCAAAAAAAATTGGAAAATTTAAAAAGAAGTATTTTCGAGTTCTAAAAGTTTTCAAAGTAAAAACAAAATTACTTCGAAAAGTTTCAAAAGAAACAAAAAAATGGGTTATCAAAAGTGTTTTTTTTAGAAAAAGAATAATAAAAGAACTTTCAAAAGTAAATCCAATTCTATTATTCAGATTAAGAGAAGTCGGAGTCGATAAATCAAGCGAAATTAAAGAAGAAAAAGATTCCATAATAAACAATCAAACGATTCACGAATCATTTAGTCAAATTCAAATTGCATCTCCGGGTTGGACAAACTCTTCGTTGACAGAAAAAAAAATGAAGGATCTGGCTGATAGAACAAGTACAATTCGAACTCAAATAGAAAGAATCACAAAAGAGAAAAAAAAAGTAACTCCAAGAATAAATAATCTTAGTCCTACAAGTTATAATGCTAAAAAATTAGAAAAACAGCAAACGGTTAAAATGTTAAAAAGAAGAAATGCTCGATTAATCTGTAAATTATCCCCTTTTGTAAAATTTTTCATTGAAAAAATATACACGGGTATATTTTTATATATCATTAATATTGCCAGAATAAATACAAAACTTTTTCTTAAATTAACAAAAAAAATTATTGATAAATCCATTTACAATAATGAAAGAAAACAAGAAAGAATTAATAAAAAAAAGAAAACTACAATTCCGTCTATTTCGAGTATAATTCTAAGAAAGGAACTTGAGAATATTAGTAATATTAAAGCAAATTCACATATTTTTTATGACTTATCCTACGTACCACAACCATATGTATTTTATAAATTAGGAAAAATCCAAGTTATTAACTCGTTAAGATTTGTTCTTCAATATCAACGAATCCCCTTTTTCCTTAAGGCTAAAATAAAGGATTCTTTTGAAACACAAGGAATGCTTGATTCGAAATCAGCAGATAACAAACTTCCGAGTTCTGAAATGAATCCATGGAAAAGCCGGTTAAGAGGACATTATCAATACCATTTATCTCAGATTGGATGGTCTAGATTAATACCAGAAAAATGGCGAAATACATTTCGTCAGCATCGTATAGCTAAAAAGGCAAATTTTAGCAAACGGCATTCATATGAAAAAAAACCATTAATGAATTCCAAAAAACAAAAAAAATTGGAAGTATATTCATTATCTAATCAAAAAGATAATTTTATAAAATACTATCGATCTGATCTTTTAGCATATAAATTTATTCATTATGAAAAGAAAACGGAATGCTTTTTTTATGGATCTCCCCTTCAAGGAAATACGAACCAAGAATTTTATTATAACACGCCTAAAAAAAACTTTTTTGATATGCTGAGGAACATCCCTATTAAAAATGATCTAGGAAAGATCCATATGGAAAAACCGGCCGATAGAAAATATTTTGATTGGAAAATTTTGCAATTTGATCTTATACAAAAAATCGATATTGAGGCCTGGATCATAATCGATACCAATAGGAATCAAAATACTCAAATTCGTACTAAAAATTCTCAAATAATTTCTAAAAAATATTTTTTTTATCTTAAGATCCCAGAGATAAATTTACCAAACTCTCACAAGGGGTTTTACGATTGGATGGGAATGAATGAAAAAATGCTAAAGTATCCCATATCCAATCTGGAACTTTGGTTCTTCCCAGAATTTTTGTTAATTTATAAGACATATAAAATGAAACCTTGGTTTATACCAAGCAAATTACTTCTTTTAAATTTAAATAGAAGTGCAAATAAAAAGATCAATGAAAAGGACAATTTTTTGATAGCATCAAATAAAAAGCATCGAAATCAAGAAGAAAAAGAACCGACAAGTCGAGGAGAGCGGAGATCCGTTCTCTCACCCCCAAAAGATATTGAAGAAAATGATGCAAGATCAAACATGAAAAAAGGGAAAAAGAAAAAACAATACACGAAAGCGGAACTGCGTTTGTTCATGAAACGTTATTTGCTTTTTCAATTGCGATGGGATGAGACTTTGAATGAAAGAATGATCAATAATATCAATGTATATTGTCTCCTGCGTAAACTGATAGATTCACCAAAAATTACTCTATCCTCGATTCAAAAGAAACAAATGAGTTTGGATATAATGATGATTAATAATAATTTAACTCTTTCAGAATTTATGAAGAAGGGAGTATTGATTCTAGAACCCATTCGTTTGTCTGAACAAAAAGATGGGCAATTTATTATGTATCAAACCGTTGGTATTTCGTTGGTTCATAAGAATAAGCATCAAAAATACCAAGAGCAAGGACATGCTTCTAACAATAATTTGGATTTACTTGTTCCCGAAAATATTTTATCCTTTAGACGTCGTAGAAAATTGAGAATTCTAATTTGTTTCAATTCAAAAAAGAGAAATTATATAGATCCAAATCCGGTATTTTGTAACGTAAAAAACAGCAGCCAAGTTTTACATGACAATAACCATCTTGATAGAGATAAAAATCAATTAATGAAATTAAAGCTCTTTCTTTGGCCTAATTATCGATTAGAAGATTTAGCTTGTATGAATCGTTATTGGTTTGATACCAATAATGGCAGCCGTTTCGGTATGTTAAGGATACAGATGTATCCACGATTGAAAATTTTTTAATAATACACTTTTCTGTATATCCTATACCCTATATATAATAGGGTATATGAAAGCAAACAAATACACAGATCAGATGTCTTATCTCACATTTCATTATAGTATCCAATATCAAATGAATAATGTCTGAATTCGATCTCGAAATGAATGAACGAAACCTTCTTTATTTTAGGTCTAAATTCTTCGATCCAAAAATGTACCAAGCTTTTCTATTCCTATAGGAAAACCAATTCAAAATTGAATTGATTGATTTGAATTCATGAAATTAGGAGTTCAAAAAGAAATTTGGATTAGATTCTTGTATATACCACATTCAAATTAATGGCATTATTATTACTGATCGGTAAAATCCATATCTGTAAAAAGGGCAAGGGGCGTTTTTTTATGGTCAAAAATTCATCGATTTCAGTTATTTCTCAAAAAGAAAACAAAGAAACCAGGGGGTCTGTTGAATTTCAAGTATTCAGTTTCACCACTAAAATAAGGAAACTCACTTCACATTTGGAATTGCACAAAAAAGACTTTTCATCTCAGCGAGGTTTGCGAAAAATTTTGGGAAAACGTCAACGACTGCTGGCCTATTTGTCAAAAATAAATAGGGGGCGCTATAAAGAATTAATTGGGGAGTTGGATATTCGAAAGATAAAAACTCGTTAATTTGAAGCGTGAGACTGTTTGCGCTTAGTCGTTTAAATTTTGATGAACTTCTTTCTTTTTACTTTCAGCAATGCATGGAAGAATGACTCGAGAAAAACTTATGATTCCACCAACTACAAGAAAAGACCTCATGATAGTCAATATGGGCCCTCACCACCCATCAATGCATGGTGTTCTTCGACTGATCGTTACTCTCGATGGTGAAGATGTTATTAACTGTGAACCAGTATTGGGTTATTTACATAGAGGGATGGAGAAAATTGCAGAAAATCGAACAATTATACAATATTTGCCTTATGTAACACGTTGGGATTATTTAGCTACTATGTTCACAGAAGCAATAACCGTAAACGGGCCCGAACAGCTAGGCAATATTCAAGTACCTAAAAGGGCTAGCTATATCAGAGCTATTATGTTGGAGTTGAGTCGTATCGCTTCGCATTTGTTATGGCTTGGTCCTTTTATGGCAGATATTGGGGCGCAGACTCCTTTCTTCTATATTTTTAGAGAACGAGAATTGATATATGACCTATTTGAAGCGGCTACCGGCATGCGCATGATGCATAATTTTTTTCGTATCGGAGGAGTCGCTGCTGATCTACCTCATGGCTGGATAGATAAATGTTTGGATTTTTGCGACTATTTTTTAACCGGGGTTGCTGAATATCAAAAGCTTATTACACGGAATCCTATTTTTTTAGAACGGGTTGAGGGCGTAGGCATTATTGGCGGAGAAGAGGCACTAAACTGGGGTTTATCGGGACCAACGCTACGAGCTTCCGGAATACAATGGGATCTTCGTAAAGTTGATCGTTATGAGTGTTACGAGGAATTTGATTGGGAGATTCAATGGCAAAAAGAGGGGGATTCATTAGCTCGGTATTTAGTACGAATTGGCGAAATGACAGAATCTATAAAAATTATCCAGCAGGCTCTGGAAGGAATTCCAGGGGGACCCTATCAGAATTTAGAAAGCCGCCGCTTTGATAGAATAAAAGACCCTGAATGGAATGATTTTGAATATCGATTTATTAGTAAAAAACCTTCTCCTACTTTTGAATTGTCCAAGCAAGAACTTTATGTAAGAGTCGAAGCACCAAAAGGAGAATTAGGAATTTTTCTGATAGGAGATCGGAGTGTTTTTCCTTGGAGATGGAAAATTAGACCGCCTGGTTTTATCAACTTGCAAATTCTTCCGCAGTTAGTTAAAAGAATGAAATTGGCTGATATTATGACGATACTAGGTAGCATAGATATTATTATGGGAGAAGTTGATCGTTGAAATGATAATTGATACAACAAAAATACAAGCTATCAATTCTTTTTTCAGATTGGGATCCTTAAAAGAAGTCTATGGGATCATATGGATGCTTATCCCTATTTTCATTCTTGTATTAGGAATCACACTAGGTGTACTAGTAATTGTTTGGTTAGAAAGAGAAATATCTGCAGGGATACAACAACGTATTGGACCCGAATACGCGGGTCCTTTCGGAATTCTTCAAGCTTTAGCAGATGGTACAAAACTACTTTTCAAAGAAAATATTCTTCCATCTAGAGGAGATACTCGTTTATTCAGTCTCGGGCCATCCATAGCAGTCATATCCATTTTACTAAGTTATTCAATAATTCCTTTTAGCTATCGCTTTATTCTAGCCGATCTTAGTATTGGTGTTTTTTTATGGATTGCTGTTTCAAGTCTTGCTCCCGTTGGACTTCTTATGTCGGGATATGGATCAAATAATAAATATTCCTTTTTAGGTGGATTAAGGGCTGCTGCTCAATCAATTAGTTATGAAATACCATTAACCCTATGTGTATTATCAATATCTCTACGTGTGATTCGGTGAGACATCAAATTTCCCTATTTATTTTCTTTCTAGCAAGAAAGTGAAATGGTTGGAATATCCATTTTTTTATTCATTATTGGGTTGATGAAGTAAACCAGATAGTTATATGAGTGAAATAAAACGGCTTAAAATTTTGCTGTTAAAGGAATTGAATCTCATTTCCTATGTACAAGAAGTAAGTGAAAGTAAACATAAGCAGTCAAGGTTGTTTATCCCAAGATTGGTTGATTTTTTCATTTTGTCTTGAAGCGGGTTCAAAAGATCAACCATATGGGGTTTTTACTATACTATTACGATAGACGTATTACCCTAAATGAGAGATTCAAAAAAAACGAGTGGATGGTTAGGAAGACCAAGATGCACAAAGGAGTAGTAATGGAGATTCTGTAAATTATCCAACAGGATATTTTTTTATAGATAAAGTAATTCGAATTGGGGCTTTAAGTTGGTAGAAATTCTTAAGAAGTACTCCCCACGATTTCATCCAGAGTATGTTCCTATCCACCAATTAAGTAAATAACTATCAAAACGACGAAATCTTTTACTTTTGGTAATGTGCCTTTTCTGAGAAAGGAGAATAGGAACGAACTAAAATTCAAAAACGAGAATTGCAAAAAGAGATATTTTTTTATTCCTGACTATTTCGATTTTATTTACAGAAATACAATTCTTGTTATGTAATGCAATATGTAATTCTTTTTCGTAATCAAAAGTGAGAAAATGATAGGTTGAAATATCTATACGATATTCTCTAAAAAGTATTTTTTCATTCAAGGATAAAGTTATTAATCAACAAAGAAAAATAAAAATTCTTAAAAGATGAGATCAATTCAGAAGCACTTTTTTATTAAAAATCTAGCAGACAGAATTCCATTGGTCTAATTCTAGGCCCTAGGATAATAATTTGATTCTATATAGATCTTACAAATACATCAAGAGAAATAATGTTGAAAGGTCCTTAGATTTATTTCTGACCTATGAGGAGCCGTATGAGGTGAAAATCTCATGTACGGTTCTGTAATAGCGACGGGAACGGTGATGTTAGCGTCGACTAGGATTATCTAACAGTTTAAGTACAGTTGATATAGTTGAAGCGCAATCAAAATATGGTTTTTGGGGATGGAATTTATGGCGCCAACCTATAGGGTTTATTGTTTTTCTGATTTCTTCTCTAGCCGAGTGTGAGAGATTACCTTTTGATTTACCAGAAGCAGAAGAAGAATTAGTAGCAGGTTATCAAACCGAATATTCAGGTATAAAATTTGGTTTATTTTATGTTGCTTCGTATCTAAATCTACTCGTTTCTTCATTATTTGTAACAGTTCTTTACTTGGGGGGTTGGAATCTTTCTATTCCATACCTATTCGTTCCTGAGCTTTTTGACATAAATAAAAGAAGTCAAGTTTTTGGAACAATAATCGGTATCTTTATTACATTAGCTAAAACTTATTTGTTCTTGTTCATTTCTATTGCAACAAGATGGACTTTACCGAGACTTAGAATGGACCAACTTTTAAATCTTGGATGGAAATTCCTTTTACCAATTTCTCTAGGTAATCTATTATTAACAACTTCGTCCCAACTTCTTTCACTGTAAAGGAATAGAAATAGAATAGGCTTTTCTTTATAACTTGTCTCAAACAAGAGAAAGAAAAAAGTAAAATTATTTATAGATATTCAGATATGTTCCCTATGCTAACTCAGTTCTTAAACTCCGGTCAACAAACAATACGAGCTGCCAGGTACATTGGTCAAGGTTTCATGATCACCTTGTCCCACGCGAATCGTTTACCTGTAACTATTCAATACCCCTACGAAAAATTGATCACATCCGAACGTTTCCGGGGCCGAATCCACTTTGAATTTGATAAATGCATTGCTTGTGAAGTATGTGTTCGTGTATGTCCTATAGATCTACCCGTTGTAGATTGGAAATTGCAAACTGATATTCGAAAGAAACGATTACTTAATTACAGTATTGATTTTGGAATCTGTATATTTTGCGGTAATTGCGTTGAGTATTGTCCAACAAATTGTTTATCAATGACTGAAGAATATGAACTTTCTGCCTATGATCGTCACGAATTGAATTATAATCAAATTGCTTTAGGTCGGTTACCGGTATCAATAATTGAAGATTACACAATTCGAACAATTTCTTCGAATTTACCTCAAATAAAAAATGTCTAAAACCTTCGATTCACAAAACATTTACAAATTCAAATCACAAAAGCTTTATAGGTTTTGGATCTAAAGAAAGGAATGAGGTTTTTGCTTGGTCAATACAAAAGAACAGCTGGTCGGTGAAAATCGCGGCTTATTTTTGATTAGAAATGGATTTTTATTTCGAATAATGATTTGAAAATCTAAAGTTTGAACCTCTGCTTCGATTGCTTCGATAATAAGAGTAGTCCAATAACTGTATTTACATCAATCCAAATAAACCCGTTCCAATTTCATTCAATTAAGAAGTATCCTAAAAAAAAAAAAGGATAACTTCGTTTTTCCTGGTCAGGTCAAAAAAGGCATGAAATATTTCGATTTTTTTTCTAAAATCAAATGGATTTACCTGGACCAATACATGATTTTCTTTTAGTCTTTCTGGGATTGGGTCTTATATTAGGAAGTCTGGCAGTAGTATTACTTCCGAATCCAATTTATTCGGCCTTTTCGTTGGGATGGGTTCTTTTTTGTATATCCTTATTCTATATTCTATCCAACTCCTATTTTGTAGCTGCTGCGCAGCTCCTTATTTATGTAGGAGCTATAAACGTTTTAATCATTTTTGCTGTAATGTTCATGAATGGGTCAGAATATTACAAAGATTTTCATCTTTGGACCGTTGGGGATGGAGTTACTTCAATAGTTTGTACAAGCCTTTTTATTTCACTAATTACTACTATTTCAGATACGTCCTGGTATGGGATCATTTGGACTACAAAATCCAATCAGATTCTAGAACAAGATTTGATAAGTAATAGTCAACAAATTGGAATTCATTTAGCAACAGATTTTTTTCTTCCATTTGAACTCATTTCAATAATTCTTTTAGTCGCTTTAATAGGTGCTATTGCTATAGCTCGTCAATAAGAAATCTTTCAAATGAGTAATTCAAATAGAATTAACGCAAAAGGAATGTTATAATTCGTTAATTTGAATTTATGTCTAAAAAATAGAATAAAAAGACTTTAATTTTATATTGATCTCTTACCAATCTATTCCATTATTCCATATTTCTTAGAATCGAATCGATTGAATTATTGTTCAGATTAAAAATGAATCAAAATTTATAAGGAGTTGGTTAATGATGCTCGAACATATACTTGTTTTGGGTGCTTACTTATTTTCTATTGGTATCTATGGATTAATCACAAGTCGAAATATGGTTAGAGCCCTTATGTGTCTTGAACTTATATTAAATTCAGTTAATATCAATTTTGTCACGTTTTCTGATATTTTTGATAATCGTCAATTAAGAGGAGATATTTTCTCAATTTTTGTTATAACTATTGCAGCCGCTGAAGCAGCTATTGGATCGGCTATTGTTTCATCAATTTATCGTAACAGAAAATCAACTCGTATTAACCAATCCAATTTGTTGAATAAATAGTATTAATAATATAAATGCTAATTTTGAATATTAATAAATAAATGAAAATTCGCATTAGCGGGTTTGATATGTCTATAGTAGGGTATAATCGTAGTTGCAAAAACATAAGAAATCCAAATATTTTGGCCCTCCCTCATAAATCAATTCGGAAGTAAATTGATTCTTATCACTCATTGATTCGTCTGGTATCTAACTATAGGATTCATTTTTAAGTTAGTTTACTAGACCGAAAATTTATGGCGTTCAAAAACGTATAGATCCAATGTCACATTCAGTAAAGATTTATGATACATGTATAGGATGTACTCAATGTGTCCGGGCGTGTCCCACGGATGTATTAGAAATGATACCCTGGGACGGATGTAAAGCTAAACAAATCGCCTCTGCTCCAAGGACCGAGGACTGTGTTGGTTGTAAGAGATGTGAATCCGCCTGTCCAACGGATTTTTTGAGCGTTCGTGTTTATTTATGGCATGAAACAACTCGCAGTCTCGGTCTAGCTTATTGATACATTCCATAAAAATCTACTTGAATCCATTTTCTTTTTTTTTTTTTATCGAAAAAATCCGTGCTCAATTCAATTTGATTTTGAGCACGGATTTTTCTGGCCCAAGTGTATCTTGTCTTTACCACGAACCATTTTCCTTGCTTAACAATAATTGTAGTTTTACCAATTTTTGCGGGTTGCTTCATTTTTTTTCTTCCACACAGGGGAAATAGAGTAATACGCTGGTATACTATATGTATGTGTATATTAGAACTTCTTCTAACGACTTATGCATTCTGCTATCATTTTCAATCGGATGATCCACTAATTCAACTAATGGAGGATTATAAATGGATCCATTTTTTGGATTTCCATTGGAGATTAGGAATAGACGGACTCTCTATAGGACCCATTTTACTGACGGGATTCATCACCACTTTAGCTACTTTAGCGGCTTGGCCGGTTACTCGGGATTCGCGATTATTTCATTTCCTGATGTTAGCGATGTACAGTGGGCAAATAGGATTATTTTCTTCTAGAGATCTTTTACTTTTTTTCCTCATGTGGGAGTTAGAATTAATTCCCGTTTATCTACTTGTATCGATGTGGGGAGGAAAAAAACGTCTGTACTCAGCTACAAAATTTATTTTGTACACGGCGGGGGGTTCTGTTTTTCTTTTAATGGGAGTTCTGGGTATCGGTTTATATGGTTCTACTGAACCAACATTAAATTTTGAAATATTAGCCAACCGGCCCTATCCTGTGAACTTGGAAATACTATTTTATATTGGATTTTTTCTTGCTTTTGCTGTCAAATTGCCAATCATACCCCTACATATATGGTTACCCGATACCCATGGAGAAGCACATTATAGTACTTGTATGCTTCTAGCCGGAATCTTATTAAAAATGGGAGCGTATGGATTAGTTCGGATCAATATGGAATTATTTCCTCATGCTCATTCTATATTTTCCCCTTGGTTAATGGTAGTAGGCGCAATGCAAATAATCTATGCGGCTTCAACATCTCTCGGCCAACGGAATTTAAAAAAAAGAATAGCCTATTCCTCTGTATCTCATATGGGTTTCATAATTATAGGAATTGGTTCTATCACAGATATGGGTCTCAACGGAGCCCTTTTACAAATAATCTCTCATGGATTTATTGGCGCGGCGCTTTTTTTCTTGGCCGGAACAACTTATGATAGAATACGTCTTGTTTATCTTGACGAAATGGGCGGAATAGGTATTCCAATGCCAAAAATATTCACGATGTTCAGTAGCTTTTCGATGGCCTCTCTTGCATTACCTGGCATGAGTGGTTTTGTTGCTGAATTAATAGTTTTTTTTGGACTAATTACTAGTCCAAAATATCTTTTAATGACAAAACTCCCAATTACTTTTGTAATGGCAATTGGAATGATATTAACTCCTATTTATTTATTATCTATGTTACGACAGATGTTTTATGGATACAAGATATTTAATGGCCCAGACTCTTATTTTTTTGATTCTGGGCCGCGAGAGTTATTTCTTTCGGTTTCTATTTTTTTACCCGTGCTCGGTATTGGTATGTACCCCGATTTCGTTCTTTCACTATCAGTTGAAAAGGTTGAAGTTATTCTATCTAATTCTTTTTTTAGATAATTTATAAATCTTATCATTTACAAAAGCGTTCGTTGTAAAATGGTACAATGACAAAGAGCCTGTCGAATCATATATGATTCGGCAGGCTCTCGCCAATTAACACAAAGTTTTTTTATCTGATCTGCGTTGTACACCCTTTTATTACTATTTGCAATAACCCCCCTTTTTCTTTTTTTGAATTCAATTAGATGTTAATGTAAATGAACCATAACTATGTAGTCCTATTCCTAATAGATTGACTCCAAAATAGCATATCCAAATTATAAGAAATCCAATAGACGCTACAATTGCTGAATTTGTACCCTTCAGTTTTATATTTGTTCGAGTATGTAAATAAATTGAAAATATGATCCAAGTAATAAAAGCCCAAGTTTCCTTTGGGTCCCAACTCCAATAAGATCCCCATGCTTCGTTAGCCCATACTGCTCCAGAAAGAATTCCTATGGTTAAAAAGATAAATCCTAGACTAATAACTCGATAACTCCAATAATCCAATTTTTGAATGAACTGTGATCTATAATAATTCCTTGCGAAAAAAAAAGAAGTTTTTTGGAAAAAACCCCTTTGTTCATTCATGTATTCAATTTCGCCAAGGAAAAATGACTCATTTAAATTCAATAAATGATTACTCGTAGAAAAAAGCTTTCTCTTTTTTCTAACTGTAATGACTAGAAGTGATACTGATAATAATGATCCACCTAAAAGGGCCGCATAGCCTAATATCATCATACTTACGTGCATTATTAGCCACTCGGATTGAAGAGCGGGTACTAAGATTGTCGATTCGTGTATTTCAGTTAAAAGACCTGAAGTAGCAAAGCCCTGGGAAAAAATAGCACTTGGGCCAATTATTGTGCTTAGAATATTTTGGTTTTTTTTGAAATATGAAACTATATAAATAAAGGAAAAACTCCATGAAAGAAAAATTAACGATTCGTATAAATCACTTAGTGGAAAATGTCCCGAATAAATCCAACGAGAAATTAATAATCCTGTTATACAGAAAAAAGTCATTATCATGCCCGTTTTGGATGAATCATCTAGTTTTACGATTTCATCGACTAAAAAGGTTATCAAATGAATTGTAATTATAATTGAAACGATCGAAAAAGAAATATGAGTTAATATATGCTCTAAGGTTGAAAATATCATAAAATAAAGAGTTCCTTAATTATAAAATAGAAATTCGCAATTGAATTTATTATGGGATCCATTTTATTTTTTTAAGAGATAATATGCCGCCACTCGGACTCGAACCGAGATGCTCTAGCACTGCTTCCTAAGAGCAGCGTGTCTACCGATTTCACCATAGCGGCCTGTCTTGACCTCATAATAACCTATGAATAAATAATCGTCTAGATTTACGAATTTAATTGAGTGCAATATTTTTTAGGAAAGATTCAAATTGATGAATAAAAATTTGTTCAAATAGGTATTTGAAGGTTCATTCGTTTCGTTTAGGATTTTTGTTTTATTTTGTATTTTAGACTCTTCTCCACTCAACTCTTGTAAATCCTACTATGAATAAGGAATAGAACCCTCCCTCAAAAACATTTTTTTTAATTAACTGTTTTTGATTTATTTGATTTCAAAAAGTGAAACCAAAAAGCCGTTTTATCAATGAACAAAAAAAACCTATTTTACATCATTCAAAATTTACACATATTTATCCAATTTGAATTGGGTAAGGTAAACAGAAAAATTATTATTCTCCATATGCTATAAGAGCGGAACGAATTCCATTCCTCGTTGAAGGAAATGGAATTCGGGAATTTGGTTTTTGAAGTGAAATGACTCCACTTTTGAGTCAGGCCGGTTTAGATTATTCCAACGTGTTATGTTTTATTACTTAGTTTATTTGTTTGTCGCACAAAAAAACTGTTTGAATTCCCGGTAGAAAGAGATTTACCTAAGGAAAATGCTTTTAACGCTGCCCGGTACCCCTTCTTTTTCCAAAAATTTTTACGAATACGCTTTTTTGATGCAGAAGTACGTTTTTTTGGAACTGCCATTTAAATAAAAATTAAGAGATTACTCATTGGTATAGCTGGATGTGAAAGACATCTATTGTTCAAAAAAATATGAGCTTTTCTGATTCACTATGTATTTCTTTTCTAGAAAAGATTTTTTTCGAAAAATAGAAAAGAATAGATAAAATGGGTGAACAATATGGCAAAATAGCATAAAATAGTTCTAAAAATAGAAAAAAATCTGATTTTTAATAACTTGTCAAATCCGGGAAAAATATGCCCAATTTGACTTGAATTTGAAAATTGGAAGGAAATTCGTAATTAATCTATTTCTTTCATATGATTTGACCAATTGTAACTTCTTGATTTGAATATTTGAAGTATTTAGCAGAAATTCAGAACGAATAAGTAAGAAGAAATAAAAATTCCAAAATTTTATTTAAGTTAGTACATATTTTCATTTTTTTCTTGACTCCTTTCAAAAGAGGTAAGGTCGAGTGAATTGGAAACCGTTAATATTAATTAAAAATTTTAAAAACCTTTTTTTATGGAACAGACATATCAATATGCGTGTATTTTACCTTTCATTCCACTTCTAGTTCCTATATTAATAGGAGTGGGACTTGTTATTTTTCCGACAGCAACAAAAAATCTTCATCGTATGTGGGCTTTTCCAAGTATTTTATTGTTAAGTATAGTCATGATTTTTTCAATTAATCTGTCTATTCAGCAAATAAATAGCAGTTATATCTATCAATATGTATGGTCTTGGACCCTCGATAATGATTTTTCTTTAGAATTTGGCTGCTTGATTGATCCACTTACTTCTATTATGTTGATGTTAATCACTACTGTTGGAATTATGGTTCTTATTTATAGTGATAATTATATGGCTCACGATCAAGGATACTTGAGATTTTTTGCTTATATGAGTTTTTTCAGTACTTCCATGTTGGGATTAGTTACTAGTTCAAATTTGATACAAATTTATATTTTTTGGGAATTGGTTGGAATGTGTTCCTATCTATTAATAGGGTTTTGGTTCACACGACCTCCTGCGGCAAATGCTTGTCAAAAAGCGTTTGTAACTAATCGTGTAGGGGATTTTGGTTTATTATTAGGAATTTTGGGTTTTTATTGGATAACAGGTAGTTTTGAATTTCGAGATTTATTCGAAATACTCAATAACTTGATTTCTAATAATGAAGTCAATTTTCCATTTATTATTTTGTGTGCTGTTCTCTTATTTGCCGGCGCAGTTGCTAAATCTGCACAATTTCCCCTCCACGTGTGGTTACCTGATGCTATGGAGGGCCCCACTCCTATTTCGGCTCTTATACATGCCGCTACTATGGTAGCGGCGGGGATTTTTCTTGTAGCTCGCCTTCTTCCTCTTTTCGTAGTTATACCTTATATAATGAATTTAATTGCGTTGATGGGCACAATTACACTATTATTAGGAGCTACTTTAGCTCTTGCTCAAAAAGACATTAAGAGGGGTTTAGCTTATTCGACAATGTCTCAATTGGGTTATATGATGTTCGCTCTAGGAATGGGGTCTTATCGAAGTGCTTTATTTCATTTGATTACTCATGCTTATTCCAAAGCATTATTATTTTTGGGGTCCGGATCCGTTATTCATTCAATGGAAACTCTTGTTGGTTATTCTCCGGATAAAAGTCAGAATATGGTTCTTATGGGTGGTTTAAGAAAACATGTACCGATTACCAAAACCTCTTTTTTATTAGGTACACTTTCTCTTTGTGGTATTCCGCCGCTTGCTTGTTTTTGGTCAAAAGATGAAATTCTTAATGATAGTTGGTTGTATTCGCCGATTTTCGCAATAATAGCGTGGGCCACGGCAGGATTAACGGCATTTTATATGTTTCGTATTTATTTACTTACTTTTGAGGGGCATTTAAACATCCATTTCCAAAATTATAGTGGCAACAAAAATAGCTCTTTCTATTCCATATCCATATGGGGCAAAGGTTATTCAAAAAGAATTAACCCAAATTTTGCTTTATTAAGAAATGAAAGTTCTTATTTTTTTTGGAAAAAGACATGTCGAAGTGATGAGAATGCAAGAAAAAAAGGGGCGGGGCGCCCGTTTATTAATATTCTCCATTTTGATAATAAAAAGTCCTTTTCCTATCCTTATGAATCCGCGAATATGATGTTAGTTTCTTTACTTCTATTAGTCCTATTTACTTTATTTGTTGCATCTGTAGGAATTCCTTTTAATCAAAAAGGAACAGATTTGGATCTATTATCCAAATGGTTAGCTCCGTCTATTAACCTTTTACATCAAAAGTCAAAGGATTCGGCAAGTTGGTATGAATTTTTTAAAGATGCCCTTTTGTCAGTTAGTATAGCTTATTGCGGAATATTTCTAGCGTCCTTTTTCTATAAACCCATTTATTCCTCTTTCAAAAATTTCGACTTAATAAATTCATTTGTGAAGTTAGGTCCGAAAAGAAAACGTTTGGATAAAATTATAAACGCCCTATATGATTGGTCATATAATCGTGCTTATATCGATTCTTTTTATACAATATCCTTTTCCAGGGGGGTAAGGGAATTGGCCCAATTAACTCATTTTTTTGATAGACGAGTAATTGATGGAATTACGAATGGAGTTGGTGTCATGAGTTTCTTTTTAGGAGAAGGGATCAAATATCTAGGGGGCGGTCGTATTTCTTCTTATCTTTTCTTCTATTTTTCTTTTGTATCGATTTTTTTAATTAGTTCTTTATTTTCATTTTTTTGATCAAATATTTTCAATCTTGAATTATCCTGATTTTCATTGATATTCATTAGATAAGACTCTTCAGAAACGGGTCTATTTTGATAGCCTGTCTCTGTAAATCGAAAGTGGAATTCTTTTTCCTTTCCATTCACTTGGATTTCTTCCGTTTCATCGATTTTGTTCGGATCCGCCCTTTCTTCCG